TATATAATGTGATGTAAATTTGTAATACTATATAGCAACATATACCACTACTTGTTGAAGATGCCAATCGAGCCTTACCTGGTTTAGGGGTTTGACAGGATTAATTAGGACTTGTTCGGCATAGGGGGTAGGGGGGTTTGCCGCCCGCGCGCGTGTTGGCGGGGAGGGGGACTCTTAGGGAAAGATGGGGGAAGTAATGAAAGGGTATGCACTTGATAGAGATATATGCAATGATTTAAGTATATGTCATTAAAACATTACATATTGCTTGGAGATACACTATTATATACGAACTGAAAGTTCTGTTGATGCCTACATTCGTATGCCAAGTGAAAGTGACCCTAAAAAAGAAGAACCAGATGCCTTTTGGAAAGAATGCCTTGGCATGTGGGGTTTTTGCTAGAACGAGGTCCCACCATTAAGTGATGCCAGATATAGAGCATTATTATAGGAATTTACTATTTATGTCCCTGAAATAGGAACCAGATGCCAGTAATAGTGCAGTTGTACAACCCCCACAATTTTTGTCCTTGATTCTATCATTCATGATATGTTCTTGAAATACAAGGTTGGTGGTCTCTTACTACATTAAAATTCATCTTGTTAGACTCTTAGCCAAGTTACACAAGGAAATATTTGTGTGTGCAGTTATAAGAGGCTTCAATTTCTTCGTCTTAAAAGGAGTTCCTGTTGAGTTTTAGTTTAATGTCGGGTACAATTGAATGTAATGTTTTGAAGAATGGAAAATGTACGTTAACATTAATATGTGGAGTTATACATAATATGTACTATACCATGGTGTTGAGTTATGCATAATATGTACTATACCATAGCAAGTTAATGAGGTCGGACATTTTCTGTTAACAGAAAATAGTTTAGTTTAGAATCCTAGCTTTGGGAGTTAGGGGTGGGAGTTAAAATCTCTCTTTTCTGGCGCTAGGAAGGATTTTAACCTTCGATCTCCGGATTACAAGACCGGCGCTTTAGTGGCTAAGCTACTAGGGCAATTTAGGTTGAGTAGTTTATTTTCTAGTCAGGCTGCTAGTGGGTTTAGGATGAGGAATAGGGAGAAGTAGAGGATGGAGGCAATTTGTCCGATAATGATGAAGGGATGTTCTACTGGTATGCCGCCGATTCATGTTAAGATTATTACATCTGCTACTAGGGTTCAGAATAAGATTTGGGATAAAGGTCGGAAGGTCAAGCCTTGTTGTTTTGAGAGGTGTAGTAGTGGTACTACTATTAGTACTAGGATGGAGAATAATAGTGCTAATACGCCGCCTAGTTTATTTGGGATGGATCGGAGGATGGCGTATGCGAATAGGAAGTATCACTCTGGTTTAATGTGAGGTGGAGTTACTAAGGGGTTGGCGGGGGTGAAGTTTTCTGGGTCACCTAGAAGGTTTGGGGAGAATAGGCTTAGAGATGCTAGGGCTGTTAATAGAATGATAAAGCCTAGTAGGTCTTTGTAGGAGAAATATGGGTGGAATGAGATTTTGTCTGCGTCGGAGTTTAGTCCAATTGGGTTGTTTGATCCTGTTTCGTGTAGGAATAGAGCGTGTAGAATTGTAGCTGCGATGATTGTGAATGGTAGGAGGAAGTGGAATGCGAAAAATCGTGTAAGTGTTGCATTGTCTACGGAGAAACCTCCTCAGATTCATTGGACTAGGGCATCTCCTATGTAGGGTACGGCTGATAAGAGGTTTGTGATTACTGTGGCACCTCAGAAGGATATTTGTCCTCATGGTAGTACGTATCCTACGAAGGCTGTTATTATTACTAAAAGGAGTAGTACAACGCCAATGTTTCAGGTTTCTTTGTATAGGTACGAGCCATAGTAGAGACCGCGGCCAATGTGAAGGTAGATGCAGATAAAGAAGAAGGATGCTCCGTTGGCGTGAAGGTTTCGGATAATTCATCCGTAGTTGACGTCTCGGCAGATGTGTACTACTGATGAGAATGCGGTTGAGATATCAGAAGTGTAATGTATGGCTAGGAATAGACCTGTGAGGATTTGTACTCCAAGACATAATAATAGTAGAGAGCCGAAGTTTCATCATGCGGAGATATTAGAGGGGGCGGGAAGGTCGATGAGTGCGTCGTTGACAATTTTGAATAATGGGTGTGTTTTTCGGGTGACCATGGTTCTCATAGTTGAATTACAACGGTGGTTTTTCAAGTCATTAGTCCTGGTTAAAATCCGGGTGGGAATTATGATATATTTTCTTGATTTATTGTTGTTATGTTTAGTTGTGGGGTTAGTTGGGGTAGCTTCTAATCCTGCACCTTATTTTGCGGCGTTAGGGTTGGCTATGGCGGCTGGTGTAGGTTGTGGGGTTTTGGTGGGGCATGGGGGGTCGTTAGTTGGTTTAATGTTATTTTTGATTTATTTAGGTGGGATGTTGGTGGTGTTTGCATATTCAGCGGCGTTAGCTGCTGAGCCGTTTCCCGAAACGTGAGGAGGGGGGTCTGTTAAGGCTTATGTTTTGGTTTATTTATTCGGGGTGGGGGTTGCCATGTGCTGGTTTTGAGGGGGATATGGTGGCTATTGGGTGGTTATGGATGAATTTAAGGAGTTTTTTGTGGTTCGTGGAGATGTTAGTGGGGCTTCTTTGATGTATTCTGCTGGCGGTGGGTTGTTAATTGTATGTGCGTGAGTTTTATTATTGTGTTTGTTTGTAGTGTTGGAGTTAACTCGAGGTTTAAGTCGTGGAGCTCTTCGTGCTGTTTAAATTAAGGATAGGAGAGCAATGGTGAGTGCTGTGGTAATTAGGTAGAAGGTAAGGTAGATTTTGATGATATTTGTGTCGATGTTATCAAATATTGCAGTTAGTGAATTGTGTATTGGGTGGAGTCCTTTAGGGCCTATTTCTAGTCATTGTCGATCTAGTTTTGTGGCTTGTTTTCCTAGTGCTAGGTTTAGTTTTGGTATAAGGCGGTGGATGATGGGTGGGAAAAATCCTAGTATGTTGGAGAAGTTGTGTAGGATTAGGGTTGGAGTAATTTTGATTTGTTTTGATGTTGCTGTGGCTAGTGTGAGAGCAATAATTAAGCCTGTAATGGTGACGATTAGTGCGGCTAGTTTTAAGGATGTCGGTATTGTTATGATGGGGGTTTTTGATGGTAGAAAGTTTGAGGTAAGGATTAGACCTGCAATAATGCTTCCTCATGCTAGGCGTCCGATGGGAGCAATGACTGCTTTGTTATTTTCATTAATGGGGGATAGGGGTAGGAATCGTGGGGAACCCATGGTTACAAAGAAGATTACTCGTAGACTATAAACTGCTGTGAATGATGTGGCAATTAATGTTAGGGTGAGGGCTCAGGCGTTTAGATATGAAGTGTTAAGGGCTTCAATAATTGCATCTTTTGAGAAAAAGCCTGTCAGAAAGGGTATTCCTGTTAGTGCTAGGCTTCCGATGGTTAGGCAGGATGAAGTGAATGGCATTAGTTTGTGTAGGCCTCCCATTTTACGGATGTCTTGTTCATCATTAAGGCTATGAATAATTGAGCCGGAACATAAGAATAGTATTGCTTTAAAGAAGGCGTGGGTGCAGATGTGTAGAAAGGCTAGTTGTGGTTGGTTTAGGCCGATTGTTACTATTATTAGGCCTAGTTGACTTGATGTTGAGAATGCTACGATTTTTTTGATGTCATTTTGTGTTAGTGCACAGGTAGCTGTAAATAGAGTTGTTAGGGCTCCTAGACATAGGCATAGTGTTAGGATAAATTGATTGTTTTCTATTAGGGGATGTAGTCGAATTAGTAGGAAGATACCTGCTACTACTATTGTGCTGGAGTGTAGTAGGGCTGAGACTGGGGTGGGGCCTTCTATTGCTGAGGGTAGTCAGGGGTGTAGGCCAAATTGGGCGGATTTTCCTGTGGCAGCTAGAACTAGCCCCAGTAGTGGCAGAGTTATGTTAAAGTCTTTTGATATTATAAAAATTTGTGGGATTTCTCAGGAGTTAAGGTTTATTGCAATTCAGGCGATGGCAAGGATTAATCCGACGTCTCCTACTCGGTTGTAGATTACGGCTTGTAGTGCGGCAGTGTTGGCGTCGGCTCGGCCGTGTCATCATCCGATTAGTAGGAATGATATGATTCCTACACCTTCTCATCCGATGAATAATTGGAAAAGGTTGTTAGCGGTTACTAAAATTACTATGGCCACTAAAAATAGTAGGAGGTATTTAAAGAATCGATTTATGTAGGGGTCTGAGTGTATGTATCAGGATGCAAATTCTAAAATTGATCATGTTACGTATAAGGCGATGGGGGTGAAGATTAGTGAGTAATGGTCAAATTTAAAGCTGATGTTGATGTCAAAGTTTATGATGTTTATTCAGTTTCAGGTGGTGATAATACTTTCTATTCCTTGATCAAGGAAGATGATGAGGGGGATAAGGTTGATGAAGAATGCGGTGCTGACTGCGGTTTTAGCGTGTTTTACGGCTCAGTCTTGGTCTACGGGTTTGGGGGTCAGTGTTGTGATGAGGGGTCAGATTAGAATTGTTAGGGTCAGGAGCAGAGTAGAAGTTATAATGATATTTATCATAGCTGCTACTTGGAGTTGCACCAAGAGTTTTTGGTTCCTAAGACCAACGGATGAACTATTATCCTTTAGAAGCTTCGAATGAGCCATGGAGTTTAACCATGGAAGTAAAGATTAGCAGTCTTTAGTGCCCTGGCCTCTTTCGGTGGATAAGGGGAATTTAACCTCTATTTTTAGAACCACAATCTAATGTTTTGTGTTAAACTATATCTACAGTATCATCACCCTCATATGATTTCTGGTTTTGTTACAAGGAGGATTACTGGGAGGAGGTGAAGGGTTATTAGGAGATGTTCTCGTGTGTGGAATGATTGTAAGTTAATGATGTGTTGGGGTAGTGGTCCTCGTTGAGTTATAAGGAATATATATAATGAATAGGCTGCGGTAATGAGTGTGCCGGCCCCGGTTAGGATTAGTGTTCATGGGGATCAATTAAATATTGCTGTGATGATCACTAGTTCTCCTATTAGATTTGGTAGTGGGGGTAGTGCTAGGTTTGCTAGGTTGGAAATAAATCATCAGGTGGCTGTTAATGGGAAGATAATTTGTAGTCCTCGAGCCAGGATTATTGTTCGACTGTGTGTGCGTTCGTAGGTTGTGTTGGCCAAGCAGAATAGGGCGGATGAGACAAGTCCATGTGCAATTATTAAAACAAGGGCTCCGGTGAAGCCTCAGGGGGTTTGAATTAGAATGCCGCCGGCTACTAGGCCCATGTGGCTGACAGACGAGTATGCGATTAGAGATTTTAGGTCTGTTTGTCGGAGACAAATAGATCCTGTTATGATGACGCCCCATAGGGCTAAGGCAATAATTGGGTATACTAGGTCTTTTGATAATGGGTCTAGAATAACTATTATTCGTATTATTCCGTAGCCTCCGAGTTTTAGTAGAATGGCTGCTAGGACTATTGATCCTGCTACGGGGGCTTCTACGTGGGCTTTTGGTAGTCAGAGGTGTACGCCGTATAGTGGCATTTTAACTAAGAATGCGATTAGGCACCCTGCTCACCAGATTTTGTCCCCCCAGGTTTCTAGGGTTAGTGGGTGGGAGTATTGGATGATTAGTATGGATAGGGATCCTGTATTATGGTGTAGCAGAAGTAGTGCTACTAATAGGGGGAGGGATCCGGTTAGTGTGTAAAATAAAAAGTAGGTACCTGCATTTAAACGTTCTGCTTGGTTCCCTCAGCGGGTAATAATAATTAGTGTTGGGATCAGGGTTGCTTCAAATATCACATAAAATATAATGATTTCTGTGGCTCCGAATGCTATGATTAGGAAGGTTTGTAGTGAGGCTAAAAGTGTGATGTAGGTTCGTTGCCGGTTGATGGGTTCTGGTTTGATGTGGTTTTGGCTAGCGAGGATTATGAGAGGTAATAATCAGCATGTAAGTACTAGGAGCGGGGTTGATAGTGGATCAGTGCCTATATATGTGTTGGAGAAGGTTCAGCCTGTATCTGTGGCTCAGTTAATTCAGTGTAGGCTGAGTAGAGCAATTAGTAAACTTTGCAGGGTTGTGGTAGTTCAAAGTCATTTTGGGGTGGAAAGTCAAATTGTTGGGAACAGCATGATTGTTGGAATTAGAATTTTTAGCATTGTAGAAGGTTAAGGGATTGTAGTCGATCTGTTCCGTGCGTTCGAGCTGTGGCAACTAGTAGGGCTAGGCCAGCTCCTGCTTCACAAGCTGAGAAGGCTAATAATAAAATGGGGGATGCTGAAAAGGCAGTTGATTCTAATTGAAAAGTTCATAGGGCTAGGGCAATAAATAGGGAAAGTATTATTCCTTCTAGGCATAAGAGGGCTGATAAAAGATGGGTGCGGTGGAAGGCCAGGCCTGTGAGCCCTAGGGTGAAGGCTGAGGTGAAGCTGAAGTAAATTGGTGTCATAAAGGGATCACGGATTTAAACCGTGGTTTTCTGAGCCGAAATCAGAGGTCTTGTTTGGACTAATCCCTTATTCAGCTCATTCTAGGCCTCCTTGTAGTCATTCGTAAATTAGTCCTAGTGTGAGAAGGATTAAGACTGTTGCGGCTCATAGGAGGGTGAGGGTTGGATCTGGTAATTGGTTTCCTCATGGAAGTGGTAGTAATAGGGCAATTTCTAAGTCGAATAGTAGGAATAGGATGGCTACTAGGAAGAATCGTAGTGAAAATGGGAGTCGTGCTGATCCTAGTGGATCGAAGCCACATTCGTATGGGGAGAGTTTTTCTGCGTCCGGATTCATTTGTGGTAGTCAGAAGGAGACTAGGGCTAGAATTAGTGATAAAGCTGTTGAGATTAGTATGGTGATTATAATTAAATTCATTATCTTTCCTTGGGGTTTAACCAAGACTAGGTGATTGGAAGTCACTCGTACTAACTTTAGATACTAGAAAGATATGAGCCTCATCAGTAAATAGAGACGTATAGGAATAATCATACAACATCTACGAAGTGTCAGTATCATGCAGCTGCTTCGAATCCGAAGTGGTGTTCTGATGTGAAATGATATTGAATTTGTCGGAGTAAGCAGATGGCTAGGAAGGTCGATCCAATAATGACATGTAGTCCGTGGAATCCTGTTGCTACGAAGAAGGTTGAGCCATATACTCCGTCGGCGATTGTGAAAGGGGCTTCGTAGTATTCTATGGCTTGGAGGGCGGTGAAGTAGAATCCTAGGAGGATTGTAAGCGCTAGTGATTGAATTGCTTGTTTGCGTTCACCTTCTATGATGCTGTGGTGTGATCATGTAACTGTAACACCAGATGCTAGGAGTACGGCGGTATTTAGTAGGGGCACTTCGAATGGATCTAGTGGTGTAATGCCAGTTGGTGGTCAGCAGCCTCCTAATTCTGGGGTGGGTGCTAGGCTAGAATGATAGAAAGCTCAAAAGAAACCAATGAAAAAGAATACTTCTGAGGTAATAAATAGGATTATTCCATATCGTAGGCCTTTTTGAACGGGCGGTGTGTGATGTCCTTGAAAGGTGCTTTCTCGTACAATGTCTCGTCATCATTGATATATGGTTAGTAGTATTAGTGCTAATCCTAGTGTTATAAGGATGGTTGAGTGGAAGTGGAATCAGATAGCTAAACCTGATGTTATTAGGAGAGCAGCTACTGCGCCGGTTAAGGGCCATGGGCTTGGATCAACCATATGATATGCATGTGCTTGGTGGGCCATTAGACGTTTTCTTGTAGGTAGAGGCTTAATAGTAGAACAAATACGTAAGCCTGAATAATAGCTACTGCAACTTCTAGTAATGTCAGTAGTACTAATAGAATTGCTGTTAGAGTTGCCACTGTGGTTATTATTGGTAGTAGGGTGATTGTAGCGGTTGAAATTAATTGAATTAATAGATGGCCGGCTGTTAGGTTTGCTGTAAGCCGTACGCCCAGGGCTAGTGGTCGAATAAATAGGCTAATTGTTTCGATAATGATTAAAACTGGAATTAGGGGTGTTGGGGTTCCTTCTGGTAGGAGATGTCCTAGTGCGGCAGTGGGTTGGTTTCGTAGTCCGATGATTACTGTTGCTAATCATAGTGGTACGGCTAATCCTATGTTTAGTGATAGTTGGGTTGTGGGAGTAAAGGTATATGGTAGTAGTCCTAGAATGTTCAGTGTAAGGATAAAAATTATGAGGGATGTTAGGATTAAGGCTCATTTGTGTCCCCCTTTATTTAGTGGTGTTAGTAGTTGTTGTGTAAAGGTTTTGATAAATCAATTTTGTAAGGAAATTAGTCGGTTGGTTTGGTAGCGGTTAGTTGGAGATGGGACTAGAATTCATGGTAGGGTGAGTGCAATTGCAATAAGTGGAATACCAAGGTGTGTGGGGCTTATGAATTGGTCAAATAAGTTTAGTGCCATGGTCAGTTTCAGGTGTCTGATTTTAGGTTTTCAGCGTCTAATGTTGTGATTTCATTTGTGAATGTGTGATTCATTACTTTATTTGGAATAATTGTGAGGAAGATTAATCATGAGAATACGAGGATTGCAAATCATGGGGCGGGATTCAATTGTGGCATGTCACTAGAGGTGGTTGGGGGCCACCAGTCTTTAGCTTAAAAGGCTAACGCTAATCCCATTTTAGCTTTCCAGTGAGGCGTCTTCAAGCATAAGGGAGGATCAGTTCTCAAAGTGTTCTAGAGGAACGGCTTCTACTACGATAGGTATAAAGCTGTGGTTGGCTCCGCAGATTTCAGAGCATTGTCCGTAGAATACACCTGGACGTGATGTAATGAAGGATGTTTGGTTTAATCGTCCTGGGATGGCGTCTATTTTTACACCCAGTGCTGGGACGGCTCAGGAGTGTAGGACGTCTTCTGCAGACACTAGTACTCGAATTGGTGATTCTATAGGTACTACCATTCGATGGTCTGTTTCAAGTAGTCGGAATTGTCCTGGTGCAAGGTCTTGTGTTGGGATTATGTATGAGTCGAATGCTAGGTTTTCATAGTCAGTATATTCGTAGCTTCAATATCATTGGTGGCCCATGGCTTTTACCGTTAGATGGGGATCATTTACTTCATCTATGAGGTAGAGAATTCGTAGGGATGGAAGGGCAATTATGATAAGAATTACTGCTGGGAGGATGGTTCAGACGATTTCAATTTCTTGTGAGTCTAAGATGTATTTGTTAGTAAGTTTGGTTGTAACTATTACTACAATAATATATAGGACTAAAGTGCTAATTAGGAAAACGATTATTAAGGCGTGGTCGTGTAGGTGCAGAAGTTCTTCTATAACAGGTGAGGCCGCGTCTTGGAATCCTAGTTGTGAGGGATGTGCCATTAAGCTGTGAAGCTTAAGATACGCGGGGTTTTAACCCGCAATTTTGCCTCGACAAGGCAAGGTAATGTTCATTTTTACTAGTATCTTATTAAAGAAAGTGACAGAGTGGATATGTGACTGGCTTGAAACTAGTTTACGGGGGTTCGATTCCTTCCTTTCTCGTTAGTTAGTTTGTACTTGTACAAAAGCAGGTTCTTCAAATGTGTGGTATGGTGGTGGACATCCGTGGAGTCACTCTGCGTTTGTGGCAGTTAGTTCAACAGATAGAACTTCTCGTTTTGCGGCAAATGCTTCTCATAGAATAAATAGGAATATTACAACTGCTACTATAGATACCATTGATCCAATAGAGGAAATGATGTTTCATAATGAATAGGCATCGGGGTAGTCTGAGTATCGGCGTGGTATTCCGGCTAGGCCTAGGAAGTGTTGTGGGAAGAATGTTAAGTTTACTCCTACAAATATTGTTCCGAAGTGGATTTTTGTTCATGTATCATGTATTGTGTATCCTGTAAACAGGGGGAATCAGTGTACAAAGGCTCCTATAATGGCAAAGACAGCTCCTATTGATAGTACGTAGTGGAAGTGGGCAACTACATAGTAGGTATCATGTAATATGATATCTAGGGACGAGTTGGCTAATATGATTCCGGTAAGTCCACCTACGGTGAATAGGAAGATGAATCCTAGGGCCCAAAGTATTGGAGTTTCTCATTTAATAGATCCTCCATGTAGTGTGGCTAATCAGCTAAATACTTTTACACCTGTTGGAATTGCAATGATTATTGTTGCAGACGTAAAGTATGCTCGGGTGTCTACATCTATTCCTACTGTGAATATGTGATGGGCTCATACAATGAACCCTAGAAGGCCGATTGCTATCATGGCTCAAACCATTCCTATATAGCCGAATGGTTCTTTTTTGCCCGAGTAGTAGGCTACAATATGGGAAATTATTCCGAAACCTGGTAGAATTAGAATGTATACTTCTGGGTGTCCGAAGAATCAGAAGAGATGCTGGTAGAGGATTGGGTCCCCTCCCCCGGCAGGGTCAAAGAATGTAGTATTTAGATTTCGGTCCGTTAATAGCATGGTAATTCCTGCTGCTAGTACGGGGAGGGAAAGCAGTAGGAGTACTGCTGTAATCATTACTGATCAGACAAATAAAGGTGTTTGATATTGTGAAATAGCTGGGGGTTTCATATTAATAATAGTTGTAATGAAATTAATAGATGCAAGAATTGATGAGACACCTGCTAGATGTAGGGAGAAAATAGTTAAATCTACGGAAGCTCCTGCATGTGCGAGGTTTCCTGCAAGGGGTGGATATACTGTTCACCCTGTCCCAGCCCCTGCTTCAACACCTGATGAGGCGAGTAGCAATAGGAATGATGGGGGTAGTAGTCAGAAGCTTATATTATTTATTCGTGGGAATGCTATATCAGGGGCCCCCAGCATTAGTGGTACTAGTCAGTTTCCGAAGCCACCAATCATAATTGGTATTACTATAAAGAAGATTATTACGAAGGCGTGTGCAGTAACAATAACATTATAAATCTGGTCGTCTCCTAAAAGGGCTCCGGGTTGTGCTAGTTCCGCCCGGATCAATAAGCTAAGGGCTGTGCCGACTATTCCGGCTCAGGCACCAAATACTAGATAAAGGGTGCCAATGTCTTTATGGTTGGTTGAGAAAAATCAGCGCGTGATCGTCACAGGTAGGATGGCCGAGGGTTAGGCGGTGGATTGTAGCTCCATGAACAAAGGTTTGAGTCCTTTTCCTATCAATCAGTTTTAAAGCCTTGTGGTGTACAACATGTTAGATTGCAAATCTAAAGATGCAGGTTAAATCCCCGCCGGGGCTTTCCCCGCCTTATGTGTAGGCGGCGGGGAAAGTAGATGAATGCTCGCTGGTTTGGGCGCCTAGCTGTTAACTAGGAGTTTGTAGGATCGAGGCCTTCTCATCTAGTAAGGCTTTAGCTTAATTAAAGTGTCTGGGTTGCATTCAGAAGATGTGGGATAGAGTCCTGCAAGTCTTAGGACAGAGATTAGGAGATTTTCACTCCTACTTAAAGCTTTGAAGGCTTTTGGTCTGGTGTTATCCTAAATCTCTAGTTGACTAGTGCTTGAACTAGTGGTGTGAGCGGTAGCAGTAGGAGTGTGGCGGTTATGAATATTGCCAAGAGGATGGTATTTTGGTTATTTTGTAGTCGTCAGGGGGTTGATGAGTTGTTTGTATTTGGTGAGATTGTCAGGGTTATTGCGTAGCATAGTCGTAGGTAGAAATATAGGCTTAGTAGGGCGCTAAGGGCTATAATTGTTGCGGTGAGTGGTAAGTTTTGTGTTGTAAGTTCTTGTAAGATTAGTCATTTCGGTATAAATCCTGTTAGTGGGGGTAGTCCTCCAAGGGATAGTAGTGTTAGGGCAGTGGTTGCTGTGATGATTGGGGTTTTTGGTCAGTTTATTGCTAATGTATTGATTTTTGTTGCTCCTATTAGTTTGAATGTTAGAAAGGTTGCTGAGGTTATGATGATGTATATAATTAGTGTGAGAATTGTTAATTCTGGTTTGAATTGTGTAATGGTAATTATTCATCCTAGATGTGCGATGGATGAGTAGGCTATAATTTTTCGTAGCTGGGTTTGATTGAGTCCTGCTCAGCCCCCGATAAATACGGATGCCAGGCCTAGGGTGGTTAGTAGTTGTGGATGTGCTAGTGGGGCTATTTGAATGATTAGGGAGAATGGTGCTAGTTTTTGTCAGGTGGCTATAATTAGGCCTGTTGTGAGATCTAGTCCTTGTATTACAGGTGGTATTCAGAAATGTATTGGGGCTAGGCCTACTTTTAGTGCTAATGCTATGGTGGTTAGTGTGATGGCGGTTTGGTCTGTTAGGCATGAGATGTTTCATTCTCCTGTGTTTCAAGCGTTTATAGTGCTGGCGAATAGGATTGTGGCTGCTGCTGCTGCTTGTGCTAGGAAATATTTGGTTGTTGCCTCTACTGCTCGTGGGTGGTGGTGTTGGGCTATTAGGGGGAGGATTGCTAATGTGTTAATTTCTAGTCCTATTCAGGCTAGTAATCAGTGGGAGCTTATAAAGGTTAGGGTTGTGCCTAGTCCTAAGCTTGATAATAGGATTATAATGACGTAGGGGCTCATTGGTAAGAGAAGGATTTTAACCTACATTTTTGGGGTATGGGCCCAAAAGCTTTAATTAGCTTATCTTACTAGGAAGTGGTGTAATGGAAACACTTGGAGTTTTGATCTCCATGATATGGGTTCGAGTCCCCTCTTTCTAAGGAGCTGGAAGGATTTTAACCTTCGTAAGTCACTCTATCAAAGTGGCCCTTGGGCGTTCAGGCACAGCTCCTGGGGTTACAGTTGTGGGGGTAATCCTGTGAGTGCAATTGGTAAGGCAGCATGTCATAGGATAAGTGCTAGTGTTATTGGTAGGAAGTTTTTTCATACGAGATGTATAAGTTGGTCATATCGGAATCGTGGGTAGGATGCTCGAATTCATAGGAATAGGACTGAAAGTAGTGCTGCTTTTGTTATAATGTTAATGGAAGCTAATTCTGGGGTAATTGGGGTATAGGTGGCACCTAGAAATAGAATTGTGGATAGTGTGTTTATTAGTAGGATGTTGGCGTATTCGGCTAGGAAGAATAATGCGAATGGGCCTCCCGCATATTCTACGTTGAAGCCTGATACTAGTTCTGATTCTCCTTCTGTGAGGTCGAAGGGTGCTCGGTTTGTTTCTGCTAAGGTGGAGATATATCATATGGCAGCTAGTGGTCAAGCAGGTAATATTAGTCAGACGGCTTCTTGGGTTGTATTAAATATTTGTAGGGTGAAACCTCCGGTAAAGATAATGGTAGATAATAGAATTAGTCCTAGGCTTACTTCATAAGAAATGGTCTGGGCGACTGCTCGTAGTGCTCCGATTAGGGCATATTTTGAATTGGATGCTCATCCTGATCCTAGAATGGAGTATACTGCTAGGCTGGATAGGGCTAGGATGAATAGTATACCTAGGTTTATATCTGCTACTGGGTTTGGGATTGGTATGGGGGCTCATAGTATTAGGGCGAGGGTGAGGGCTAATACTGGGGTTGTTAGGAAGAGGAAGGGTGAGGAGGTTGATGGGCGGATGGGTTCTTTAATAAATAGTTTTACACCATCTGCGATTGGTTGTAGTAGCCCATATGGGCCTACTACGTTAGGGCCTTTGCGTAGTTGTATATACCCTAGTACTTTGCGTTCTAGGAGTGTCAGGAAGGCTAGTGCTAATAGTACTGGTACGATGTATGCTAATGGATTAATAATGTGTGTTATTAGAAGGGTTATCATAATTAAGAGGAGGATTTGAACCTCCGGGTGAAAGGGCTTAGGCCTTTTGCAATTACCGGGCTCTGCCATCTTAATAATCTTATCTTGATGTGGGATTATGCTCTCCCTTTTTTTAATTTAGTTGGTTTCATTAAGTTGGGGTGGGGCGTATAGATTATATGGGCCCCCTTTTTCCGGTCCTTTCGTACTAGGAAAAATGGCATTACAGATAGAAACTGACCTGGATTGCTCCGGTCTGAACTCAGATCACGTAGGACTTTAATCGTTGAACAAACGAACCCTTAATAGCGGCTGCACCATTAGGATGTCCTGATCCAACATCGAGGTCGTAAACCCTCTTGTCGATATGGACTCTGGAAGAGGATTGCGCTGTTATCCCTAGGGTAACTTGGTCCGTTGGTCGGCGTGTGGCCGGATCTTAGTGGTCAGATATTCTGTGACTTAGAAATGTCTTTCTTGGTTCTAGGGGTTGCCCCAGTCCGCGTGGGAGCTTTGTTTTCTCCCGCGGTCGCCCCAACCGAAGATAGGGATCAGTTGCTATTTAGTTTAACTTTTTGGTTCTTGACATAGTTGATCTTGTATCTTAAGCTCCAAAGGGTCTTCTCGTCTTGTATTTTTATGTCCGCTTCTGCACGGGCAGATCAATTTCATTGACTTGAAGGGGGAGACAGTTAAGCCCTCGTTCCACCATTCATACAGGTCTTCATTTAAAAGACAAGTGATTGCGCTACCTTCGCACGGTCAAAATACCGCGGCCGTTTAACTAGTCACTGGGCAGGCAAGACCTCCTATATATTGGTTTTTGCAGGAGGCGATGTTTTTGGTAAACAGGCGAGGCTTATGTTTGCCGAGTTCCTTCCTCTTCTTTTAGTCTTTCCTTTGGAAATAGGCCTTCCGGTGTGGGATTAACGATTTGGGTTGTGAGTATTTCTTGGTATTTATTAAGGTCACATTGCCCTCTTTTGTTGGGTTCGGTAATTGCTAGTGGGTGGTCCGGTCTAGCATACACGTAGGCTTAAGGAGAAGGGTATTCCTTCTTATTACTCATTTTAGCAGTATCTCTTCCATGTGGGCATGGAATGGCCTAATAGAATTAGGGGTTTTAGATGAAATATTTAGATAATAGATTTTTGGTCCGCAGGAGCTTTAACGCTTTCTATTTAGATGGCTGCTTTTAGGCCCACTAAAGCGGTGTATCTTGTTTAATATAATCTTTAACCTCCTGGTGAGGTTGTATTCTGTTTCAAAGGGGCTGTACCCCCTTTGACTAACTCTCGCATATTTCTCTAGTTCGTGTTAAAAATAATGTGTTTGTGAGTTGAGGAGTGCGAGGCTGAACTTCTATTCATTTCTTAGGCAACCAGCTATAACTAAGTTCGGTAGGTCTGTCACCTCTACCCGGAGATCTTCCCACTCTTTTGCCACAGAGACGGGTTGGCCCTATATTATAGGCTGTCTCGGGGTAGCTCACTTAGTTTCGGGGTTTTGAACTAAAGTACGCTTTGCTCAGGGTGGCTGGCTAAATCATGATGCAAAAGGTACGAGTGTTGGTCTCTGCTTTGTTGTGCTTTGATGATTTGTTTCATTTCTCTTTCAGCGTTCCCTTGCGGTACTTTCATTATTGCTTTGGGTGGAGCCTTTTCTGTCTCACGTACTTGGGCGGGAAAATGTTTTAGTTTTTGGTGTTGTGTTTTTGTAAGGTGTTTTAATGTTGTTTTTGGTGTCTGGGTGTTTAAGCTAGCTTTTTAGCTCAGGGCGATCCAACTTGCATGGATGTCTTCTCGGTGTAAGGGAGATGCTTATCTGTCTCAGCCACGTCCTGGTTATTCCAAGTGCACCTTCCGGTACACTTACCATGTTACGACTTGCCTCCCCGTGTTTTTAGGTGTATTATTAGGAATAGTTGGTTTAAATTGGTGTAGGGGAGAGTGACGGGCGGTGTGTGCGCGTCTCAGAGCCTAATTCAAAAGAACACTCTGTTTGCTTTTTACTACTAAATCCACCTTCAGGCATTTTTTCAGGGTGCCGTTCGTAATATTCTGATTTAGAAAATGTAGCCCATTTCTTTCCACTTCGTACGCTACACCTCGACCTGACGTTTTTGGGCGGGCCCATTTTGCTTACTGTTATACCTTCACAGGGTAAGCTGACGACGGCGGTATATAGGCGGGTAAGAACAAGAAGTGGTGAGGTTTAACGGGGGTTATCGGTTCTAGAACAGGCTCCTCTAGGTGGGTCTGAGACACCGCCAAGTCCTTTGGGTTTTAAGCTATGCTTGTAGTACCCTGGCGGATGTGTGTGTAAGTGTACATCTAGGTTTATGGCTAAGCATAGTGGGGTATCTAATCCCAGTTTGTTTCTTAGCTTTCGTGGGGTCAGGTGTTATAGGTTTAAAGCTACTTTCGTGTTTGGGTTTCGTGACCTCGGAGTGCGTATGACGGCTTAGAGGGTCTTTAGCTTTATTAGTTGTTTCCCTTAACCACCCTTTACGCCGTGTTTATCAACTGGGGTCTTTCGTATAACCGCGGTGGCTGGCACGAATTTTACCGACCCTCTTAACCCTGACTAAGTCAAGTTTGCACTTATGGCTTAATGTTTATTACTGCTGAGTTCCCTTGGGGGTGTGGCGTAGCAAGGCGTCTTGGGCTGTGGGTTGTGCCTGATGCCTGCTCCTCGTCCCCGGGCGGGGGATTGAGGGCATTCTCACAGGGATGCGGATACTTGCATGTATAAGTTGGGTTATGGCTGATAGTAAAGTCAGGACCAAGCCTTTGTGCCCGTGGAACTTTCTAGGGTTCATCTTAACATCTTCAGTGTTATGCTTTAGTTTAAGCTACACTAGC